ATTTTATCGTAAACGTGAAATACTTATCTTAGAATACTTCTACAAAAAAAATGCGGGAGAGAGAAAAAAGATGCAGGGGTGTTTATCTTTTTGGTTAATCAAACATGGGCTAGTTCATAGATCTTTGGGTTTTGATTACCAAGGAGTAGAAACTTTACAAATAAAGCCCGAGGATTGGCATTCCATTGCTGTGATTTTATATGTATATGGCTACAATTATCTCCGTTTCCAATGTGCCTATGATGTATCACCAGGGGGACTGTTATGCAGTGTATATCATCTTACGAGAATAGAATATGGGATAGATCAACCGGAAGAAGTATGTATAAAAGTATTTGCCCCAAGATGGAATCCTAGAATTCCATCTGTTTTCTGGATTTGGAAAAGTGCAGATTTTCAAGAAAGAGAATCTTATGATATGTTGGGAATCTCTTATGATAATCATCCGCGTCTGAAACGTATCTTAATGCCTGAAAGTTGGATAGGCTGGCCTTTACGTAAGGATTATATTGCTCCTAATTTTTATGAAATACAAGACGCTCATTGAATAATCAGAAACAAATATTCACTTCTTCAATAACTACAACTCTAGATATTCAAAGAGATGACGTCTCGTTCAGATATTATAGATAAGAGATAAAAAAAAAAAGACAATACAATTATAGGTATTCATTAATTTTTTCCGATTTTGGAGATACTTTTGGGGGATGAGCTCAGTCAATAGGATAAAACCTAAAGAGTTGATGATGCCGAACTATGTACCGCGCGCGTCATTTAGATGGGACTCCAGAAAGTCGCATTAAGAGTAAATGACGAAATAGAATCTGAAAAGAAAATAGAAAAAAAAATGAAAGGAGATTAGATTTGTACTGTTACTGTATATGAGATGAATCTTGGCAATTCGCGCCCTTCAACTCCCATAGACTAGACTTTTAGGTCTTTCACCCAACTACTTTTTGTAATATGTATGAAGTGTTAACATTGTATTTTACATATTTTATCTACATATACTCTTTTAACTATTCTAAAGATAGAATAGAGAATAGGTACATCTTCAGATACTTAGATGGATAATTTTGCATCATGATTTAGACTATTCAATGAATATGTATGTCGACCCATATCAATTAATTTGTAGAATAGATACTCATACAAATTGCTCGTGTGCCAGGAACCAGATTTGAACTGGTGACACGAGGATTTTCAGTCCTCTGCTCTACCAGCTGAGCTATCCCGACCATTGATGACGCACCATCTTCATTTTAATACAAGATTTGGGTGTATGTCAATGAAAAATGAAAATGAAAGGGGGATTACAAAGTCTTATCCATACCCCGGTGCAATTTTTTGGATCTTCAGGGGGGACTTTTTAAGTTTCAGTAAAATACGAATAATTAAATGAATGATTAATTATTCAAATTGAATATAATATTAGGAGTCCTTTCTCAAAGATGTTCATTTGTACCTTTTTCATATATATCACAAATCTTTTGACTTTTGATAAGAAAAAAATTTCCATTCAGATCCAATTCGAATCAATGAGAAACATAAGGAATTTTGAACCGCTAACGAACTGAGAAGAGAGAAGATAGGATAAATAATTAGGAAATCAAATGGGCCTTTTTGGGGATAGAGGGACTTGAACCCTCACGATTTTAAAAGTCGACGGATTTTCCTATTACTATAAATTTCATTGTTGTCCCTATTGACATGTAGAATGGGACTCTATCTTTATTCTCGTACGATTAATCAATTATTCAAAAAATCTATCCTATTTTGATGTAGGAAATGAGAAATGATTTGATATCTCTTTTTTCAACTTAGAATTAATTCATTAAGAATTCTTAATGAATTCGGGTTGTAATTAATCATTTGTAGATAGTATTTCAGTACGTATATACATTTATTCTTCATCCTTTCTGGAGTTTCGATGTAAGGATTCCTTTAATAACGCAAAGTAGCCAACTCCATTTGTTAGAACAACTTCCATTGAGTCTCTGCACCTATCCTTTCTGTTTTTATTATCGCTTTCTGAACCCTTGTTTGTTTTCATAAAACTGGATTTGGCTCAGGATTGCCCATTTTTAATTCCAGGGTTTCTCTGAATTTGAAAGTTATCACTCGGTAGGTTTCCATACCAAGGCTCAATCCAATTAAGTCCGTAGCGTCTACCAATTTCGCCATATCCCCCTTTTTCTTCTTTATTTTATTCTTTGTGATTAGGATCTCATTATGATAACGTTTTACTTTTTCTTTTATTTATATAGAAAAATTATGATGGGCCTATAAAATTCATTAACATTAATTCAATATACAATATTGATCGATACATATATACTATAATATAGTATATAGATTACTAATCTATTAGTAATATTAATAGTAATTAATAATTACTACGTCTAGATTATAATTCTACTTAATGTATATCTTATATATATATAAATATATATTTGAATTTCCCCTATTTATAGTGTTTTTATCGTACAATTTTGAATACTTGAACGGTCGATTCTTTTGTTTTCGTCTTAGTTCTTATCTTTCCGAACTAAAAATCACTAAAAGGAAATTTGAAATTAAATAAATATTTAATAGCCAAAACGAATCTAATGGCTAGAACTAATAATTCCTTTTTTATTTTATAAAAAAAACAAAACGCAAAATAAAATTATTTAGAATATTTATATTATAATGTATCCAATATGTATTAGATATACATTATCTATAATAGATTCTAGAATCTTTTATAGAATAAGATTCTAATTAAATTAGTAAATGAAGGTTATAGTAATTTAATTGATAATTAAATCATATTATTAAATATAAATTAGTTTATGTCAATTATGCAATAAAAATGGAATCAAATTAATACTTTATTAAAAAAAAAATTATTAGTAAAAGAAATAGAATTTAGATATAAATAATTTTTAATTCAAATGAAATTTGAATTAAAAAAAATAGTACTTTACTATACTAATTACTTACTATCGAATTAAGCTAATAAAGATATTGATTATTGATAATCCTATTTTAATAGGATAATATAGATCGCAATTCTATTTCTATTAGATATAATATATATATATTATATTAATGTATTAATTAATATGTTCGAAAATATTAAAAAATATCCAATATTTTTTTTTAATTAGAATTATATAAAATTCTATATATAAAATGGGGTCATATTAATTGTGAAGAGTTAATAGTTAAGATTTTAATAACTAAGATTACAGTAGTTTACTAACTTCCTATGTGTTTTACTAACTTCCTATGTGTGTCGAATTTATGGTATGTGAGCCCGCTTAGCTCAGAGGTTAGAGCATCGCATTTGTAATGCGATGGTCATCGGTTCGACTCCGATAGCAGGCTTTTCTCAATATGTTTTATTTTTCTTTTTTCGATAGTTGATAATGTGAAATCAAATAAATTTAAAAAGCTTCTTCCCTGGTAACCATCTATTATCTCATAAGAACTTCCAATTAAAAAAAATTTGGAGGGGTTTAATCTATGTAGACCAATTAATAAAAGAACCCTTAATTCTTTTTTATATTCTTAATATTAATTAATATTATTTAAGAATAATAAATTCTATTATTTACTATTTTTTAGTATTTAAAAGTTTTCTATTAATTCAGTTTTATATTATTTATTATTTAAGATTTTAAATATATAATTTATACTATAAATTATATATAATATATTCAGGCCCGAATATTGATACAATTCATAAATTTCAATTAATTTATTATTTAATTTCAAATTTATATTCTATTTTTTATTTTTATATTTATCATTTAGTTTAGTTTAATTTCATTTAGGTTTATGCAACTTCATAAGGAGTCTTTATGTCGCGTTATAGAGGGCCTCGTTTCAAAAAAATACGTCGTCTGGGGGCTTTACCGGGACTAACTACTAAAAAGCCTAGAGCCGGAAACGATCTTAGAAACCAATTACGCCCCAGTAAAAAATCTCAATATCGTATTCGTTTAGAAGAAAAACAAAAATTGCGCTTTCATTATGGTCTTACAGAACAACAATTACTTAAATACGTTCATATTGCCGGAAAAGCAAAAGGTTCAACAGGTCAAGTTTTACTACAATTACTTGAAATGCGATTGGATAACATCCTTTTTCGATTAGGTATGGCTTCGACTATGCCTCAAGCCCGCCAATTGGTTAACCATAGACATATTTTAGTTAATGGTGATATAGTAGATATACCAAGTTATCGCTGCAAACCCCGAGATATTATTACAGTGAGAGATGAACAAAAATCTAAGTCTTTGGTTCAAAATTATCTTGATTCAGCCTCTCGTGAGGAATTGCCAAAACATTTGAGTCTTCACCCATTCCAATATAAAGCATCGGTCAATCAAATACTAGATAGTAAATGGGTCGGTTTGAAAATAAATGAATTACTAGTTGTAGAATATTATTCTCGTCAGACTTAAACCTAACTAAAATAAAGAAGGATTCGGACATTTTTGCCCTCCCTTTAACCCAGATAAAGAGACTTGAGGTAAGGGAGTTTATCTGGGTATTTTTTTCCCATTCATGTATCGTAGGGAGATCTTCATTCCTTGTCCAGTCTTTCTAGTATTTTACATACTACAGAAATTTGGATTAGGAATAGCGAAACCATATCCTAACTGTTGGAATGATGGTGCCCATTGTTATGATATGTTATCAATAACATTGGTGAATTACGTGAAGGGTACGGAAAGAGAGGGATTCGAACCCTCGGTAAACAAAAGCCCACATAGCATTTCCAATGCTACGCCTTCAACCACTCGGCCATCTCTCCTACATAATGATAAAGTTTCATAAAGCGAGTGAATAGTGATTCCTATTAGGTTTTTGGATAAGTGCGTACACGTTATTTTAATTATAAAAATAGAAAAACTTTCCCAAACCTTTAGCCGAGGCTCGGGGATAAAGATATTTTTTCTGGGACAAACAGTTAAAAACAATAAATAAAGGTATCTATTCATGTTTACGAAGATCGCACTCCCTATTTTTTTTCGAATCTTTATACCGGATTAAATCACTTAATTGGAATTGGAACAACTCTCACCGATTGCTCTATTTTTTTAGACTATCTTTAAAGGCTACCCATAGATCATGATTATATTTAGTTTAGACTATTATTCTATTTTCATCCATCATATAGCGTTTATTTTATTCTTTTTCCTCTTTGGATCAAAATACATAATTTAATTAAAACGTCTCGAATTATCCTACAGATTAGGATAAATTCGTTGATTCTTCAACTTTTATGAAATCAGAATATTTTCCTATCCTATATTCTTAATACTACTAGATTTACATTTGGATGAAATAGAATCGCCTTCAAATAAGTTTTTATCAATTCCTGTAAAAAAGAAACAATTTGAGTAGAAGTTGAATTTTAATCAGTCTGTTTTTATGTTATTTCGTACTAAAAAATTTGTTGGTTGTGAGATTATTTTCTCACGAAGTTTATTAAAAGAAATTATAGAATGAATTTCTGCTTATGTCTAGATCTCGAATAAATGGAAATTTTATTGATAAGACCTTTTCAATTGTAGCCAATATCTTATTACGAATAATTCCGACAACTTCGGGCGAGAAAGAGGCATTCGCTTATTACAGAGATGGTGCGATTTGTTTTTATTTCGTTATTTATTGTATTTCTATATTATTATTCTCTTTTATATATTCTATTTTTTTATTTTTTACCGCTCTTAGTATTCTTAGGAGAAAGGCGCATTATTATTTGGGATATAAAGAAAAAAATTTATGAAATAAATCTACGCTTGTTGAAGGTGAAGTTTGTAAATAAAACAAACCCTTCTGTCGTGTATCCCCGATTAATGCAACCTCAAATGCTTCAATTGTCGATTATAGAGTATTGAGCGAAAGGCTACACTACACCCCCCCCTACCTAGGGTTGTGTTGGGTCAAACCTACTCCACTAGTACGAATAGGAGGCATAGAGGAAGAGGCACTACTCCTCGGAATCAACAACACGAAAACTTTGTTATAAATAATCCCTTTTACTTATCAGGATCAGGACTAAAAAGAATGGTTGGGACAACAAACATCCATCTCGTTCGTGCTTTGGATACCCGTATAACCATCGAAGACTGTTGAAGTGACTAATTCCTGAAAATTAAGAGGCGTTTAAGACAAAGAAATTGCTGGAGTCACCCGGTTTTATCTAGTACCAACATACTTGATGTTAAGGAAAGATCTTTTACAAGAGGGTTGGCTAGAGATTTCTTGTAAAAACACCAGCCCCACTCAGTTTATAATGAGAATATTTTAATCTTTTTTTATTCCATGTATCAGTTTCATTATGTACATAAAGGAGGAGCCGTATGAGATGAAAATCTCATGTACGGTTCTGAAACGGAGATTTTTTGAATCGAATGACGACCGTAACGGATGTCGGCTCAATCCGAAGGAAATTATGCAGAAGCTTTACAGAATTATTATGAAGCTATGCGACTAGAAATTGATCCCTATGATCGAAGTTATATACTATACAACATAGGCCTTATCCACACGAGAAACGGAGAACATACGAAAGCTTTGGAATATTATTTTCGTGCACTAGAGCGAAACCCATTCTTACCACAAGCCTTTAATAATATGGCCGTGATCTGTCATTACGTGCGACTATCTCCACTATAGAAAAAAAAAGGAAAAAAAGAGCAAATTTAGTAATAACTACTAGAAAAAATAGGCTTTCTACATATGTATCGTCCAAAACAACGATTTTTATCAGCTGTAGCAAAGAAATAAACTTCATAAAATTTGAAGTTATGAATATGAAGAAATTAGGTATGCCTCGATACTTTATTCGATGGATAAAGGATCTAATTGATAGAGGAAGCACCGTAAAGATCAATTCGCGAGGTTTTGGGCCGATACAATTAAGAACTGCTTATTTATGTCATGATATGAAATAAAAGTTAGGAATCAACTTATGTAATAGAGTTGATCCCCTAAGGTATTGAGCAGCGGTGTAGGATCAGATCCCAAAGATAGTAAACCTTTTCCTTCTTATAAACTAAAGGAAAATCTTTTTCAAGGATTCTATATTCTATAAATAAATAGAATAATTTATCTATTAAAATTAAACCGAGATAGTTACCTTTATTAGAAAACTCTAATGATAGTTGATAGTGGAAAAGCCTATGCTTTATGAAGGTGGGAAAAAAGATAAAACTGATTAAATTAGTAAGCAAAATGCAAGTTTTAAACTCATAACCTCTTTTTCTTTTGGTTAACGCGAGAGAAAAAATGGGATAGATCCACGAGAAATCTCATTTAATTAGGTCTATTAAAAAAAAGGACACCAAAAGAACTTGACCGCTGCGCTGAGCCGTATGAGATGAAAATCTCATGTACGGTTCTAAGGGAAGGAATTTACCCACCCTATTCCGACCGGGGAGAACAGGCCATTCGACAAGGAGATTCTGAAATTGCGGAGGCTTGGTTCGATCAAGCTGC